CAAATAATCCTATTAATGATAATAATGATGCTATAGGGTTTTTATTTACTATAACTGCTATACCAAATAATAGGGCTATTACACTTAAAATATCTAAATATTCAATTGTATATCCACTAGATAGAATATCATGAATGGCAAATAATTGATTCATTATTTTATTTTTAATTTAACCTAATAATAGGAATAATGTGTAGCCTACGGCTAAGAATATCGAATAATATATAGCTAATTTACTAATTTGCTAGGGTGTACCCTAATAAGTAAATCATGAATACGGATAGTCAGACTTGAACTGACACACGCCGAGTGGAAATCGGAAAGTCTACCATTAACCTATGTCCGTTTTTTATAGCCTCTTTATATAAATTACGATTTGGCTATAAATTTTATTTTATTAAGATCCTCAATAGTACATAGATACGTATAAGAATAATCAAACTACGTCTACAAAGTGTCAGTATAATATTCCAGCTTCGTAACCAAGATGATGGTGATCTGTTAAATGGTATGCCATTATTCTTCATAATGCAACACCTATAAAGATAGTACCTATTATAACGTGGAATCCGTGGAAACCTGTTCCAAAGAAGAAACATGTTCCAAATACACCGTCACTTATTGTGAATGAAGAAACGCTATATTCTATTCCTTGGAATAAAGTGAATATTAAAGCTAATATTACTGTGAAGATAGTTCCGTATAAAGCTCCTGATCTGTCTCCTTTTATTAAACTATGGTGAGCAAAAGTAATTGTAGCACCACTAGATAATAATATAACTGTGTTTAATAAAGGTAATTCGAAAGGATTTACAGGTTCTATACCCATAGGTGGTCATTGAGCACCTAATTCAACTGTAGGTGTTAAAGCACTATGAAAGAATGCTCAGAATATTGCTAAGAAGAATAAACCTTCAGATAATATGAATAATATTACACCTAAGTTTAATCCTTTTTGAACAGCTAAAGTATGGTTTCCTAAGAAAGTCGTGAAATGTCAAATATATCTCTATACTTGTCGGACTATATCTTAATTAATAGGTTGTTAATTACGAACGTATTAATTTTTCACGTTTAGTCTCTGAAGGTCCTAGGAAATATTTATCCGTTCCCTAGTCCCCTGCTGATCATCCTTAAATAAGGGTTTTCCAGCAATTGGTGAAATTTAAAGAAGGCACTTTCTTCTTATTATAATTTATTTATTAAAGTTTTGATTTTTAATCTTCCTTCTACCGAAAGATGTTCTTTTAATATGATCATATTATAAACCATTTCTCATTTTTTAAAATCATTTAATTTAGTACCTATTAACGGGTATTTATTAAAATAATCAACAAGAAATTTAATATTATTTATAGATGATACAGATAAAGATAAGGTTTCTGAATTTTTAGCTGTTGTATAACTATTTAAATTACAAGATAAAAAGGAAGCCAGTTCACTCATAAAGGGTTCCATAGAAGTAGATGTAGATTTATCATATGCACGTTGATCTAATCTGAATTTTAGTGAAATGTTTTCACTTATAGATCTTTTACGAGTTTCGGATTTTTCTTTACTTTCTACATATTTAATACCAAAATGTCCATCTGCTTCTGTAAAACCTGTAAATCAAGAATTATTAAGATAATTAGAATTGTCTAACAAGCTTTCAGCTATATTTAAAGAATATTTAGTGTTAATAAATTTTATTGTATCATTTAGTCTTTTATTCTTAGGAGTTCTTAATTTACCATGTATTAAATTTATGAAATGTATAATACCTTTCATATCACCAATAATATAACGAATTACATTACCTGAAATTTGAAAACGTCCTATGTTTCCTAACTCTGATTGTATAAAAGCATACATTCCTAAATTATCTTTATGAGAAGTAAAAACTATTCTAGGATTAAGTATTCTATTTAAAGTAGTATTACCTGATGATGGAAGAGATATATGACCATCTCCTTCTAAAAGACCGGCTAAATAATAACCTAAATTATCTTTATCTGTAAAAACATGAATATTATTTTGATTTTTATAATCGATTAAAACTTTATTAATTTCCTCTAAAGGAATTGCTTTTGCAATATTTAAATTATAATAAGTAATACTGGATCTACCTTCTGATATTATGTCTCTGAATCATAGAGCCATTGATGCGATTACTGTAAATAAGGCTATAAAGAAGAATATATAGCTATTATTGAAAAGATGCATAGATAATGCTCCATTTACAGTTAAGTTAAATAAAGATATACTTGTGTATAAAGGTCACGGTGAAGGTGACACTAAATGGAAAGGATGATCTTGAAAATTACTTCTAGTTAAAGTTGTCATTTATATCAATAAAAAAATATACAGCTTCATGCATTTATTTAAAAGCCCCTAAGATGAATCGAACATCTATTAACGCTATTAACAGTAGCGCGCTTTACCATTAAGCTATAGAGGCAATTCGGAAAAGAGGTGATTTGAACACCTAAATGTTAAAAACATAGCACGTAGCAAGTGCCTTACCCTACCAAATGGAAGACTTTTCCTATAACGAATTAGATCAGAATCGAACCGACATCTATTTCCGTGACAAGGAAATCCTTTACCTAATTAAGTTACTAATTCTAATAATATTCGCTCTACTTTACTAGAACAATAAAGATATTATTTTTAAGTAGATATTATAAATTTACTTATCTTTAAGATAAGTGATTAGGAGACAAGAGATTCGAACTCTTAAAAGCAATAGCTATTGAGTTTACAGCTCAACCCTTCTTACCAATAAAGGAACCCTCCTTTATATAATATAAATCAATATATTATATAATTAAATTATTGTTAATATTAATCAATCCCGTGCAACTTCCACTACACGAACCGTATTTCGACTTAACACTAATTAGAGCCACACATACGAAGATTCCCAATAATAGAATATAAAACCTACGTGTTTTTTTTACTGATTACTAAGAAAGCAAACTTATTGCGCATGCTCTTTTCAGCATGTGACGAGTGGTTAGTACCAATCCAAGGTTAATTCACCGTGACATGGTGATTCACGATTACTAGTAATTACTTATTCATATAGTCGAATTTCAGACTACAATCCTTAAAATTTATATCCTGTTTTTTGAGATTAGCTTAAATTCACATTTTTGCATCTCTTTGTCCAGGCGTATGTGGCACGTCTATAGCCCACAATATCAAGGCCATGATGACTTGTCTTTGTCCCCTTTTTCTTTCCAAATTCCAGGATCAAATGCTTTATCGTAAAAATAAAAAAATAAAGCCAGGGATTACGTTAATTACATGGAAACCACAGTTTCACAACATTAACTGAAAACAGCCGTGCAACTCCTGTAAAATATTCAAATTGTGGTAAGGTTTTTCGTGGATCATCGAATTAAACAACATACTTCACTACTGGTGTCAGAAACGGTCTAGTGATTTCAGTTCCTGCGTTGCCACATTACTCTTGAGGTGAAATGCTTACACTTTCATTTATAGACCAAATAATGTTTAATATCTAATTTTAAATTATAATATTAAATCTTAATCTAACCTATGGCATTCATCATTTACTGCAAAGACTACTTGGGTATCTAATCCTGTTTGTGCTCTGTGCCTTCGTCCTTTAACGTCAGTTTTCACATAGAGGGCTGCCTTCGCCTTTACCGAGTCCCTTTGGTATCATAGAATTTCATCTCTCCTCCTCAAGTACTGCCCTCTTACATAAAACTCTAGTCAAGTACTAACATTTTAGAAGCTATATTGACCGTCTAGGTACCCTTTAAACCTAATTAAGATGAATAACACTAGTCTCTTACGTATTACCGCGACTGCTGGCACGCAATTAGTCAAGACACGATATATATACTGTCATTATCAATATATAAACAAAGCTTTATTCAATTTTAATACAATCCTATAGATCATATTCAAAGATATGATCAAAATAGGACTTGCCACTTCTCCAAGTTGCCAGTTCAGCCGTTAGGCCATTGACCAAAATTCCTCACTGCTGTACTAACTTGCATTGGGGTTTTTTCAGACCCAATGTGGTCGATCAACCTTTCAGCTTCGACTACGAGAGTTTTAGGCTAGTTAAGCCATCACCTTAACTACTACCTATCCCGAAGATATTTATTGTCCTCTTAAAGCGGGAATTTTTAGTTTCCCTTTATTTATTATGAAGGATCTACCTCCACTTTAAGGCCGGCGAAGAATATCTATATACTCACCTGTACACCACTTTTTAATTAAAAAAATTAAAACGTTCGATTAGCATGTGTCAAGCACTTGGACAGCATTCAATCAGAGCCATCACCAAACTCAACTATTCATTTAATGTAAATTTCTTTACATCACTATAAGATCTAAAATTGTTGATAAATTTTATAATATAAGGATAGTAATAAACTATATAATGTTATATATTTTTTTTAACTATTCTAATTTAAATTATAATTGTTCGCTATTTTTTTTCAATAATTAACTATTTTTTTTCTTTAATTTCTATAATTTTATTTTATAATTTTCATTTTTCCATCAATAACATCTGCTATAAATGGATAGATTTTTATTGTTGGTATAATTTTCCTTAATTACTATTTACTTTCACTTAATATTTATATAAACGTTTATCTAGGTATAACTTTTACGTAAAGCAAACCAGAAATATGTTTAATAATTTTTATTAATGTAAATCTAAACCGTCTTTTATGTAAGAACTAGATAACACTACAAACACTTGTGCTTGTATGAATGCTATAGCAAATTCTAATCCTGAGAAGGCTATAATAAACACTAAAGGTAATAAACCTAAAACGAAGAATATAATTCCTGAGTTCATTATATTGTAAACGAAACCGCTTAAAATACTTAATAGCATGTGTCCAGCTGTTATATTAGCTGCTAATCTAAGACCTAAAGATACGTTTCTAGCTAAGTATGAGATAAGCTCGATTGTAACTAATAAAGGTAAAAGTGCTAAAGGACATCCGGCTGGTACTAATAATGAGAAGAATTTTAATCCGTGTTTTTGGAATCCTAAGATTGTTGCCCCTAATACTATTGTGAAACTAAGAGCAAATGTTAAGGCAAAGTGACCTGTAGATGCAAAGCTATAAGGTATCATTCCAATTAAATTATTTATTAATATAAATACAAATAGAGTGTAAATAAATGGGAAGTAGATTTGTCCACTTCTAGCGTTTATTTGATTTGTAACTATATTATGTATTGTTACGTATAAAGATTCTTGAGCTATAGATCAGTTATTACTAACTAATTTGTTATAGTTTGTAGCTACTAAGCTTAAGATTATTGTTATTAAGGCTCCTATGATTAAGTAGAATCCTATATTTGTTAAAGATAAGTGTAAATTACCACCTAAAACTTCTAAGTTTAATATGTCTCTTATTTCGAATTGATCTAAGGGACTTCTTATTTCTGTAAATAAATTTTGATTTAAAAACATTTAGTAGTATATGTTACTACTATTATATATATCTCTTTAAATAACTGAATATCTGCAAATAAGAATAAATAATATATTCTTTTACATAAAAAATTTATCCTTGCGACCGAGTCTTCTTAAAAAAATATTAATATTTTTTATGAGTAGTACTCAGTATTGGGTTAATAAATATAATTATATTATATTTTATTAATAAACATACGTGATAAAAATAAACGTACTATTCTTGGTAATATGTATTTAGATAGTATGAATAATAGTATTACTATTATTGAAAATGCAAATACTATTTCGTTCATATAATAAAAAGGTGTTAATTGTGGCATATTTATCTTTCTTTATTATTATGTAATACGTGTTTTTTATTTAAAATAATAACCGTAATTTAGTAAAATCATGTAATTTATATCATACACTATATATTAAACTATTCATAGAATAATCTAACGCGTTAAAAATTATAAATGGATAGCTTGCTAGCCATAGGCTACACAAAAATTAATATAATTTAATCCATTTATAGGGCTGGCTTTAGCTTTATCTTTTGGATTAGCAGCACACCCACAAATTCCATCTAAGATGAGTCGAACATCTACTTCGTTTTTTTATAACGTACTCTTCCATTAAGTTATAGACGTTTATAGACATTATAAATGTCTATAATTATTACTAAGCATTCTAATTAAATTATTTTAGTATTAATTACTATAAACTTAGATACTTTTGAGCTATATAATTGTATAACCTTGTAAAGATACAATTAACATATTATACACTGTAAAGTACATTAGTCATAGGATAATGTAATACGTCTAATATTAAACTAGGGTATATACCGAATATTATAGTGAAAACAACTAATATAAATAATATTAAGAATTCTCTTTTATTTACATCAAATACACTTTCTTCTAAGAATCTAGTAAATGAACCACCGAATGATACACGATTAAATAGATAAACTGAATAAGCTGCAGAGAATACTATAGAAGAACAAGCAAATACTCCTAATACTGGTAATCTTTCAACAATGCTATATAATGACATAAACTCTCCTATGAAATTTAAAGTTAATGGTGTTCCACAATTACCTAAAGTTAATATAAAGAATAGTATTCCTAATATAGGCATTAATTGTGCCATACCTCTGTAGAAATAGATAGATCTAGTACCAGTTCTATCGTATAATACACCTCCTGCGCAAATAAATAGACCACTAGAAACAAATCCGTGAGCTAAACCTAATACTATAGCACCTTCTAGACCTTGGATAGTATTACTAAATACTCCTATTAAATAAACAGCAGCATGACATACAGAACTATATGCTATTAATTCTTTTACATCAGTTGTTCTTATTGTACTAAAACTAGCATATATTATTGTTATAACAGCTATAGTATAAATTATAAAAGTATAATCTAAACAAGCTTTAGGTAACATAGGTAACATTAATCTAAATATACCATATAGACTTAATTTTAATACAATAGCGGCTAAAACTATACTTCCACCCAAAGGTGATTCAACGTGAGCCTTTAATAATCAACCATTTAAAAAGATTGTAGGTGTTTTTACAGCAAAAGCTATAAATATACCTAAAAATAAGAATACTTGAGTTTTATATTCAAAATTTAGTTTAAATAATGTATCAAAATCTGTACTTCCCATAGTAGATGAAGTACTTAAAATAGATAATAATAAGAATAAAGATCCTCATAATGTATATAAGAAGATATAATAACTAGCACTTACTTTGTTATCTGAACCAAATATACCTATTAATATAAATAAAGGAGGTAATATACTTTCGAAGAATATATAGAATATCATTATATCTAATGCTAAGAATACAGCTAATAACAATGTTTCTAATAATAACATTATTATTAAATAAGATTTAACATTTTCTTTTATAGAATCTCAATTAGATAATAATGCTATAGGCATTATCATTGTTGTTAATAATACAAAATATATTGATATACCGTCTACACCTAGATAAATATCAAAAGATTGTAGACTGTAATGCTCTTGTACAAATTGAAATTGATTAGTACTACTATTAAATAATGTAAATATAATTAAAGATATAATTAAATTTATTACACTAGTAACTAATGCTATAGTTTTTGTATAAACCACTGAGCTTTTTTTGTATGAGTCTATACTAGAAACTATAATTGTACCAATTACAGGCACAGTTAATAATGAAGATAATAACATCTTGTATAAGATATTATTTTAAACTTTAAATTATAAAATGACGCCTATGGACATGCGTTTCATGGCTAGAATGATATAAACCCTATTTATAATAGGATAAAACATGAACTTTCTAAATTATAAATTTTAGAATAATCATACTTAGAATAAGCTTATGTTTATGAAGAAGATTCCAAACATGTATAATAATGATGGTATTAATATTATGAATGCGAATAAGATAGGTAATAACACTGTTCAACAGAATGACATTAGTTGGTCGAATCTAATTCTAGGGAAAGATGCTCTCACTCAGATAAAAATAAATACCATTATTGAACTTTTTATACCTAAAGTTAAACTAGATAATAATCCATCCACAGAAGAACTAGTTAATAATTCTCTTAATGCAAAATATTCTGATGATACTATTCATTCTATATTAAATACATTAGCATAAAGAGAATTTAATAAATCGAATCAATAAATATAATCGAATTGTAATAAATAACCACCTAAGAATAAAATACTTGTTAAGATACACATTAATAAAATACTTGAATATTCAGCTAAGAAGAAGAATACAAATATAACTGCTGCGTGTTCTGTCATAAATCCACTAACTAACTCAGATTCAGCTTCGGCTAAATCAAATGGAGCTCTATTAGTTTCTGCTACAGAACCTATAAAGAATATTATTAAAATACAGAATAATGGTAAAGCTAATCATACTATTTTTTGGAATTGAACATTTATGTTTAAATTTAAACTATTTGTTATCATTACAATAATTAATAATACAGAACTTAAAACTAATTCGTAACTAATTAATTGAGCTGTACTTCTTAAAGATCCTAAGAAAGCGTATTTACTATTAGCACTTCACCCGGCTAATAATATACCGTAAGTGGCTAAAGATGATACTGCTAACATAAATAATATACCTAATTCCATATCACCTATAGATAATCCTGGTCCGTATGGAATAACAGCATAACCTAATAAAGCAAATATTAATGTTATAACTGGTCCTAAAAAGAATAAAATTATATTAGCTTGTGTAGGTGCTACATATTCTTTTAGTATTAATTTTAAAGCATCTGCAAAAGCTTGAAGAAGTCCATAATAACCTACAGCATTTGGACCTAGTCTTCTTTGCATACTAGCCATGGTTTTTCTTTCTGCTACTGTTACATAAGCTACTGCTAATAATGCAGGTAGTAGTAATAATAAATTTTCAATAAGTGAAATAACTGTTATTGGTAGTTTCATTTCATTATTAATTTTACTTATTCTATTAACAATGTTCCCATTTTAATCATAAAAAGTTAATAATACTTTAATGTTAAAAACAAAGATTAAAAACGTTAAATCTTAAGTCCTATGGAACTATAAATTGATTAACTTTGTCTAGTATATGTGAAGTATATTTAGGATTTTGTTCCTTACTTCTTATTTATAATCTTTTATAAATTGTATAAAGGAGGGTGTCCTACTATTTCATAAGGAATTATGTAGCCTCCGGCTACTCAAATTATATTAGTATTAAACTTTATACTTATAGATGCAAAAATAGCCAGAAATATGTACTTCTGTAATCCCTTTTATGCGTGCTAATCCAAAGGATATGCAGCACAAAATAAAATTTAAGGATAGAAGCATATAATTAATAGACTATTTATTATTAGGGAATTTAGTTTCATCTTAGAGTCGAACTAAGATACAGATATTAGAAGTATCATGCTCTGCCATTGAGCTAATGAAACTTGAAATACCTTATTTATAATTATAGTAATAGGCTATTCTTTGGATACGTCTACACATAATATACAAAAAGGATATTTCGGTTATAGCAATAAAACTATCTTTAAAAATTATCTATTATTATAGTTATAATAATTAACTTTGTAAAGGTAAACTCACAAATGCGTGAGGTTTAGGTGGACTTGATAATCCTCATTCTAAACTACTATAACTTCTATTTAAGTTAGCTTGTAATATATCTGTGTAGAATCCAGGAGTTAATCAAGGATTTCTGCTTGCTACTTTACCATCTACTAATTGTTTGTAGATAATATATAAGAATAATCAAGCGGCTACTACACTTACTATAGATCCAAAACTACTGATTAAATTTCATCCTGCAAAGGCGTCAGGGTAATCGCTTATTCTTCTAGGCATACCTTGTAATCCTAAGAAATGTTGAGGGAAGAAAGTAGCGTTAACTCCTATGAATAATAATCAGAATTGTACTTTAGCTAGATTTAAATCGTAGTTGAAACCTAACATTTTTGGTGATCAGAAGTATCATCCAGCAAACATTGCAAATACAGCACCCATACTTAAAACGTAGTGGAAATGAGCTACAACGTAGTAAGTATCGTGGAATGCGATATCTAATGAAGCGTTAGCTAATACAACACCACTTAATCCTCCGATTGTGAATAAGAACACGAAACCTAATGAGAATAACATTACAGGTGTCATTTTTATAGATCCTCCATAGCAAGTAGCTAATCATGAGAATATTTTAATTCCTGTAGGCACTGCAATAATTAATGTAGCGGCTGTGAAGTAAGCTCTTGTATCTACATCTAGTCCTACAGTGTACATATGATGACTTCATACTATAAATCCTAATATTCCAATAGACATCATAGCGTAAACCATACCGATATAACCGAATATAGGTTTATTTGAGCTAGATGATATTGTTGTACTAATTATACCGAAACCAGGCACGATTAAAATATAAACTTCAGGATGTCCGAAGAATCAGAATAAGTGTTGGAATAATATAGGGTCACCTCCACCAGCTACTTCAAAGAATGAAGTGTTAAAGTTTCTATCTGTTAAAACCATAGTTATACCACCAGCTAAAACAGGTAATGAACATAGTAATAACACTGCTGTTATTGCTACAGCTCATCCAAATAAGGCTAATTTATGTAATTTTATTCCAGGTGTTCTCATATTAGCTACAGTAGTTATAAAGTTTATTGATCCTAATAAACTACTTACCCCTGATAAGTGTAAAGCAAAAATTGCAAGATCTACACTAGGTCCACTGTGACTTTGTATTCCGGCTAAAGGAGGGTAAAGTGTTCATCCTGTACCCACTCCACCTTCTATAACTGCAGAGAATATTAATAATAATAAACTAGGTGGTAATAATCAGAAACTGATATTATTTAATCTAGGGAATGCCATATCAGGTCCTCCTATCATTAAAGGCATTAAGAAATTACCGAATCCTCCTATTAAGGCTGGCATAACCATAAAGAATATCATTAAAATAGCGTGAGCTGTTATAATACTATTATATAATTGGTTATTGGCAATAAATTGAACACCAGGTCCACTAAGTTCTAATCTTATTAATACTGAAAAGGCTGTTCCTAATAATCCTGAAAATAAGGCAAATATTAAATATAAAGTACCTATATCTTTAGCATTAGTAGAGTTAAATCATCTTTCAATGTTCATAGACATTTGAGATCTTAAATTTAGGTTTAAGGTACCTTCTTCTTTTTGAAATCTCAAAATTTTGAAATAATAGAGTATTGGTATTTAAATGACATTATTAGCTAAAAATTATTAATTAATAAGCTTAATTAATTCTTGTATATATAAATGCTAATAATTAAATGAGAACGAGGCGCTAAATTTATTAAGGCTAGGTACGAACAAGTCGCATCTAGCATTACGCTTTATATTAATTGTTCCATTTAAATTTTGATGAATTTTTCTTTATTGTAGAATTATTTTATTAAATTGTGCTCTACTTAAAAAAAAATTCTATTTATACTCCGCCTTAATACTTTAAACTAAATATTATATTATTTTATTTTATATAATATATATAATAAAAATGCGGACTAGGCTCTGCCTACAGCCCTGCTAATTTGGCTTTTATTATATACAAATATATATTCTATATGTTTTATATAGTAAATTATTTATGAATTTCAGTATTAGTAAATTGTTTTCATAATTAAGGTACTACATTTGTAGTAAGATTATGGAGGAATTGAACCTCAGACTATTGATTTGCAATCAAAGTGTAAATCCGTTTACAGCATAATCTTTTTATAGTAACCAATTGATTACTATAAATTGTAAACTATAAATTATTATTAATTATTTAGCTTTATTGTTAGTTTGATATAAATCAACAAGTGTGTTTTCTATTATACTAGTAACAGGCATTATTACTAAGAAATGTGCAAAATACAATGCTGTACTTATTTGTCCTAATTCTATAAATGGACTTTCAACGTGTTTAGCTCCTAATTGTTGTAAGATTAAGAAATTTATAACGAATAGATAGAACATTACTTTGCTTAAAGGTCTGAATTGTAAACCTTTAGTGTTACCTAAATCTGAATAAGGTAATACTAATATTATTAATAGAGAAGCAAACATGGCTACAACTCCTAATAATTTGTTAGGTATAGATCTTAATATAGCATAGAAAGGTAATAAGTATCACTCAGGTACTATAGCAGCCGGAGTTTGCATTGGGTTAGCCATTACGTAATTTTCACTGTCTCCTAATACATTAGGCATGAAGAATACAAATAAGCTTAAACCAAAGAAGAAGATAAATATAGTAACTAAATCTTTGAATAAGAAATATGGAGCGAATGGCATTCTATCGTAATAACCAGGTACTCCTAAAGGATTACTTGCCCCAGCTGTATCATGAACAGCTATAAGATGCATTAAAGCTAAAGCAGCTAATACAAAAGGTAACACAAAGTGTAAAGCAAAGAATCTGTTTAAAGTAGCGTTATTAACAGAGAAACCTCCTCAAATGAACTCAACTACGTCTTGTCCTATTCATGGTATAGCACTGATTAAGTTAGTAATAACTGTAGCTCCTCATAATGACATTTGACCGTAAGGTAATACGTAACCTAAGAAACCTATTCCCATCATCATTATAAGTATTATTGTTCCTAATACTCAAGCTAATGTTCTAGGTGCTCTGTATGATGCGTAGTATAAACCTCTACCTATATGTAAGTACACTAAGAAGAAGAAAGCTGAAGCTGTATTACTGTGTAAGTAACGAATTAATCATCCATTGTTTACATCACGCATGATGTGTTCTATAGAATTGAAGGCTTCTGCTACACTAGGGTTATAGTGCATAGCTAAAGTTACTCCTGTAACTATTTGTATAACTAAACAAACTCCTAATAATGAACCAAAGTTTCATAAGTAACTTATATTACTTGGTTGTGAATGGTCAATCACGTACATGTTAACCAATTTTAATAAAGGGTGACTTTTTAATATTCTCATTTTAATTTTAATAATGATTTTTAATATTTATTAATACTTATATATAAAAATAAATTATGTGCGTACTGATCCAAAGGATATGCAGCAACTAAAGATTTATTTATTTTATTATTACATAAAATATATATACGTATTTTAAAAATTATATATTTAATATATTAAATATATATACTGCATAAAATGCAAATTGTTATTTGGTTATAAGGATGCTACTATGTAGCAAGAAATAAAAATAATAATTAATTTTAATTATTACTATTTACATTTTTATTTGTAATATTATCCATATTAGTTTCACTATCTACTACAATTTTAGATTTTTTATTTTCTTCATTTGCACTAGATAATTGATTATCTTCTACAATTGATCTTTTATTATCAGATGAACCTATATCATTTGGATTTTCATCTAAAGAAAATTTATTTAAGGCTTCATTTATAGCTAACATTTCTTTTGCATCTTGTTCTCTAGATTCTGCTATAATTGAGTGTAAAGAGTTTTCAGGTAAAACCTTAGTTTTTTCATATTCTTCTTTTTCATCTTCGAGTCATTTAGATTCATGTTCTGCTAATTGTTCATACATAAACTTCATTTTTTCAACATATCATTTACTTGAATTACTATAATCAGGAGTACGAGAAAAACTAATATCTTTATTTTCGGTTTCTGAATTTTTGTCCTTTATATTATCACTCTTCGAATCATCATTTTTAGTTTCTGTATCATCATCTGATCCGTCAAAAGAAACAGTATCCGAAGAAATACCTAAACCTATTATTCCTATTAGATAAATTAATAAACTAAAAATAACAGAGGGTTTAAGAATTATAGATATAAATTTTTTAAGGAGCGTGTAGCCTACGGCTAGCTTGCTAGCCCACATAAATTTAAATACTTTTCGTCCCAGACACTTCTTTTGTATTACCTCAAGCTCATAAACTTGAAGTTAAACTATCATCATGTTTACCAAGTTTCACATAATTATTAACACCTAGTAATACTAATACACATGATAATGTTATAGAATTAGCTAAGTCAAAGAAAATAGAAATGAAAGTAAATATTGATAAATAGAAACAAGCTCCTATTAATATATAAAGAGCGTAATCAGTAACTACTCCTTTACCTAAACCAGATACTGTTTTACTAGCTTTTACTAAAGCTATTCCAAATCCATAAGGACCTATTCATTCTACACTACCTTTATCTAAAATTTTTGTAGTTTGACCTCCTAAATCTAATACAGTGTTAACAATATATTTATTATAGAAGAATTCAACTAAGAAACGTTGGTTAAAGAATCCATAGATATAATATCCCAAGTTAGTTAAATTAAAATCTACTACAACTTTAGGCATAAATTCGTAGTAAACTACAGATAATACTGAAAATAATATTGTTAAAAAGAAAGGAAGTAATTTAAATATAGTAGGTACACCAAATTCAGTATCAATTAATATTTCACGCATAGGGTGAATAAATATACTATTATCTATAAAGAATCCTGAACCTAAACCTATATAAATATCTTTAGTTAAGTAACCAAAGTATATAGAGAATATAGCTAGTATAACTAGAGGTAAACTAAGGAATATATCACCTTCATGAGCATTTTTATAATAATTTACAGATCCATTAGGATTTGCTAAGAAAGTTAAGTATATAACTTTTACTGAATATAATGTAGTAAATATTGCACCTATAGTAGCAATAAAGTAAACATTTATACTACTAAAATGATATTGACCGTAAGCAGATTCTAAAATAAAATCTTTACTAAAGAACCCAGTCATGAATGGGAAAGCTACTAAACTAAGACTAGCTATTAATATTACTGTATAAGTTAAAGGTAAGAAAGATAATAATCCACCATATTTTCTTAAATCTTGATTATCTACAACTGCGTGTATTACAGCACCAGCACCTAAGAATAATAATCCTTTATAGAAAGCATGATTTATTAAATGGAATATAGCAACATTATAAGAAGATAATCCTATAGCTATAACCATCATACCTAATTGACTCATAGTAGAGTAAGCAATAATTTTTTTAATATCTTGTTGGAATAAACCTATAAGAGAACTAAATACTGTAGTAACAGCTCCTAATCATAAACATATTAATAAAACAGTAGAACTATATTCTATTAAAGGAGATGAACGTATTAATAGATATACCCCTGCAGTAACCATTGTAGCTGCGTGTATTAAGGCAGATACTGGAGTAGGACCTTCCATGGCCATAGGTAATCATATGTGAAGTCCTACTTGAGAACTTTTTGCCATAGCACCTATTAATAAACATATTCCTATTATTGTTATTATATTTTCATTAATATATGGGGCTAATGAGAATACTGTGCTGTAATCTAAATTACCTAAAGATCACAATATTACAAACATTCCTATTGTTAAAAAACAATCCCCTACTCTATTAGTTAAAAATGCTGAAAGAGAACTTTGATTAGCCGCGATTCTAGTGAATCAGAAACTAACTAAAAGGTATGAACATACTCCAACACCTTCTCATCCTACAAACATTAATAAATAATTGTTACCAGTTACTAAGATAATCATCATAAAAGTGAATAAACTTAAATAACTAAAAAATCTTTGACTATGAGGATCGTGACTCATATATCCAATAGAGTAAAAGTGAACTAAAGAACTAATCACTAAAACTGGTATTAACATAGATACTGTTAAACTGTCAAATTGGAAATTTCATACCATATTAAATGATTCACTATCTAATCATTTGAATAGGTTAATTGATATAGGATTATTATTAAATCCTACTTCAAAAAAGCTAATAATAGCTAATATTGTTGTTGTTATTATACTTAAACAACCTAAGATACGACTACCTGTCACACCGACTTTTCTACCAAAAAATCCGGATACTATAGATCCTAATAAAGGTAATATAATTATACTTAAATACATTATTTATATTCTATTGCGATACTTCCTCTTCGTTTTCTCCCCTTTACCATAGGAATTTAATTCCCTTAGGTGGGCTGGGGATATTCCATAACCTTTAAGCTATGCCTGACTATATCTTAAGCAAATAATTTATATATCATAATTATTTACCAACCTCCATTTAGTCGATGAACTGCATACCATTAAAGAACTTTCTTAATTAAAATCAATCCAATAAAGGTTCTATGATAAAAAAAAATACATTCTTTTGGTGCTTGGCTGCGGATTATCTATTGCATTTCTTTATACAAATCGTTTTTACCTTACAACGAGTCATTACCTGTTCCATTAATTACATTACTGTATTAACTTGGTAGATTTGTCTTTAAGAGTTCCCCGCAATTTGAAGATTTTGCCTTTATATAAAGACTAGATGAAGGTTCACTCCACCTTTTTTGACCTAATTTCTCTTGGGCCCTAATTATGCCCATGATTATTTTTAGTTTCAGTATTAACTTGCACTGTAGTTTTATTTTTTAATTGTAAAATTTGTTTTAATCCTTCTTCTTTTAAATGCTCTTTATTTTTAATAATTAAAGCAGCACTTTTAAAGTTTAAGAAGTCTGGATATTTTGACCCTCTTATACTATGTTTATCAAAAAAAGGAATTATATTATTAACTATATGATCAATTTTTGTAACGATAAATTCACAAACTGAACGATTTTTATATTTAGCCACATACCCACAACCAAAGAAATTTTCAAAGCTTTCTAATAAAGATAAATCTTTAGAATCTTGAGCTATAGAAAAACGTAATGAGGCAGCTATACCACTCTTAGTTTTAGAATTTTGAATAGTAATAAAGAAATTTGATTCTCCTGTTGAAAAACCAGCCATTCATTCTTGAGGGATATCCTTGATATCATTCGCCTCTTTTACTACTGGCATAGTTTCAGGAAAAGCATTTTTCAGTCCATCAGATAAACCTAAATTCATAGATGCTTTAATATTAACTATTTTTTGTATTCCTTCTAAAGTACTATGGTTTTTTTTTAACATTAGTTTAATAATATTTTTAAATAACACATAGTCAGAGTATTTTTTAGTTAACAGTGGGTAATTATCAAAATGAGGTATAATTACATTAACTATATCGTTTATAGTACTAACTCTGAATTCTACAGTGGTATTTTTATTAGGGTTTGATATATACCCTATACCTCCAAAGAATTTTTTAATTTGAGTCATTAAATCTCTATCTCTTTCATGCATTTTTATTTGAACTCTTGCTTGAACATTTCATCCTGTTTTGTATCTAGGATTTTTTAAAATAGTAACTACAAAAGAACTTTCAGCATCAAAAAGTCCAGTAATGAATCAAGGGTCAATTGAATTATTTTTACAATCAGAACATACTGTAGAATAATTTCTTATTCCTACAGGAGTTCTATTTATTAAGTTTACAGCAGGTAATTTACTGGCTTTCGCATAACTAAAGGATAGATGGTTAAATTTAAGAGACGAAAGTCTATAAAAAGCTACTAGAATAGCTAAACCAATGGCAGATTCTGCACCAGCAACTACTATGATGTATATAGCATATGTTTGTCCTATTATATCGTCTAAATTAATAGAACTAACCAATATTAAGAATGTTATAGATAATAGCATTATTTCTATAGAAATAAGCATTAATATTATATTTTTTCTGTTAAATACGAATCCTAAAATTCCTATTAAAAAAAGTACTAAAGTTAAACTCATATTTGTGTTTTATGCTTCTAATTATTCAAAATTATTATAATATACGTATATTTAAATTTAAGAGCTTCTAAGCCGGAGGCTAGGCTACATAATTTTTTATACGCATATTTGTATAACCATTATATGAATGACTATACTAGAGGCATTATAGACTCGAACTACAATTGTGATGTCCGTAGCATCAAGTTTTACCATTAAACTAATACCTCTTTTATCAATAGAAGCTAGCTTCGTATATTTCCATAGAAATAAGAAAAAGGGCCTCTGATAAAATTTTATATAAATGCATTATTATACAATAACTTATAAATTAAGCATTGTAAAGTCAGTGAACAAATTTGTCTATATTTACAGATTCTATAACTATAGGCATTGAACTGTGTAAGATTCCACATATTTCTGAACATTGACCGTAGAATACCCCTTCTCTGTTAATGAAGATAGATACTTGATTTAATCTACCAGGGTATGCATCAGTTTTTATACCTAAAGAAGGAACAGCAAAAGAGTGTATAACATCTCCAGATGTTATAACAAATCTTATGTGTGTTAATTCAGGAACTATTACTCTGTTATCCACTTCTAACATTCTTAATCCACCTTCTTCTAAGTCTGAATCAGGTACTATGTAAGAATCAAATTCTATAAATTCTTCGTTAGAATCTATAAAATCTGGATATTGGTAACTTCAATATCATTGGTGACCTTCAGCTAATATAGACATTGAAGGGTCGTTAACTTCGTCCATTAAATATAATAATTTAAAAGATGGGAAAGCTATAAGTATTAATATAAGAGCAGGTGTAATAGTTCATATTAATTCTATTAATGTACCGTGGTTTAAGTATTTATGTGATATAGGTGCTCTTTTTGCTGCAAAATTTCTTATTATTGAGAAAAGCATTCATCCAACACTAAATAAAATTATCACTAAGTAGTACATAATATTATCATGTAATTCAACTAATCCTTCCATTTGAGGAGTAGCACTGTCTTGGAAATATATACCTCAAGCAACAGGTGCGTCCATATATATAAATGAATTTAATAAATTTTTCATAAAAAATTATAATATAAAATTTCTAATTATAAATAGAATTGTTTTTTTTATTGTTAGTTTAAACTAACGTCCCACCCACCCATACCCTTAAATAAATTAAAATATTAATATATAATTATATATATTTAAAGTTTTTTTGCTTTACTAATAAAACAACTGTAAGCTTAATTAAGCAACATATAATAAAAGTAAAGACATCATTAAAGCGAATAACGCAGTAGCTTCTGAGAAGGCGAAACCTAATATAGCATATGAGAATAATTGGTTTTTTAATGAAGGGTTTCTAGCAACTCCTAAGATTAAAGCTCCAAAGACTACTCCTATTCCTACTCCAGCTCCTAAAACACCTACTGTGGCTAATCCTGCTCCTATTATTTTTGATGATTGTAACATAATTTTTTATAATGTTAAAAATAAAAATATCGTATATTGTTGTATTTTTAAATGTTAGAAATGTAAATTTCACAAAATAAATGGTAAATTTTTTATTGGTTTCACTTTACCTGTTACCATATTCCTTAGTTTTAAGGAATAGTGGAAATTTACGGCTAAAGCTAATAAATTATTTTTTTTTAAGACAATAAGCCTTATTTATTTTCAATAAAAGTATTGATAAATTTTTGAGATTTGTAGAAATAATTGTAAGATTGTCTACTATCTATTTTTAAAGCACTTTTACCTAATTCAAATACGAATCCTATTGTAATAATGAATGTGAAGATTAACATTATTATTAATCCATATATACCATTTTCATAAATACTCATACCATAAGGGTATATTAGTAATATTTCTAAGTCAAGAAGAAGATATACTAGAGCAAAAATAAAGAATTTTACTCCAAATTGGCTTCTATTTTGTCCAAGGAAACTATGGAAACCACATTCAAATATACTATATTTTTCTTGGTAAGGATTATGAGGAGCTAAAATAAAATTAAGAGCTAAAAATAATAAAGCTATAATAGATACAATAATAAAAAGTAATGTAACACTGCTCATTTAACCATTAAATAAGATTTGTACCAATATGGTACCCATGCTTAGTCATTCTTGATTCATAAATATGAATAATAAAATTATAAGTGTTATATTAGATATAACAAAAGCCAGAGGACTTGATATAACTATATTATTATATTTAAAGTTTACATTTTTAATTACTGTTTTATTATTATTTAATACATTACCTTTTAATACTAAATTTTCTAATAAAGTATTAACTTTATAATCAGGTAAACTAAAGAACATTTCTTTTATTATACCTAAATAATAAACTCCACCTATAACACTAGTTGTTATAGCTATTAAAGATAAGAATATTAAACCTTTATCTAAAGCAGCACTTATTACCATCTGTTTTCCGAAGAATCCTATTAAAGGTGGTACACCTGCAAATGAGAAGATAGTAATAGCTAAACTTAAGGCTAATAAAGGATTAATATAATAATAACCTTTTAATTGATTTATTAATTGTACTGGAGAGTTATTTTTATCCATTAATTCTTCATGTTCTTTGTTTTCACTAGTATAATAGTATAATGAAAAACCTATAGCAATTAATATCATAAAGGCATTTAAATTACTTATAATATACTGAGTTAAATAGAATATAAGTGCTTGAGTAGATTCAACACTTGATATACCTAAAACTAAAAGCATAAATCCAACATGAGAGATTGTACTGTAAGCAAACAATCTTTTTATTCTAAATTGAGTTAAACCTACTACTGTTCCTACTATTAATGAAAATAAAGAACTTAGTAATAATATAAATGTTCAGCTCATTTCAGTAAAGCTATTATTAGTATAATATACTAATTGTAGTAATAATATAAATATAGAAACTTTAGCTATAAGAGCTACAAAAGTAGTTACTATTGTAGGTATAGCATCATAAACATCTGGTGATCAGAAATGGAAAGGTGCTGCACTTACTTTAAATAAGAATCCTATTGTAAATATAACTAAAGATAAATTTATATAATAAGGTTTGTATCATAAATCAGTAGAACTTATATCGCTTATACTAGTTATAATATATAAACCATCTAAGCTAGTACTTCCTGAATTAGCGTATATTAAACCTGTTCCTAACAGGATAAAACATGAACTTAATCCTCCTAATAGGAAATACATTAATCCTCCTGTAGTAGATAATTCTGAATTTCTATATATAGTACTTAATATATATAAACCGTAACTTTGTAATTCTATGGCTAGGAAAATAGAAACTAAATCATTAGTTGACATTAAGAATATAGCCCCTGTAATTATGAATAATAATATTAAAGGATATTCTATTATTTTGAATTGTTCTCCCATTTTATTTATAATTTTAGTATTATAATATACAAATTTATTAGCTATTAAATCTTTTAAAGATGAATATTCTGATACTCATACTTTTCTAGGATAAAAACTAGTTAATGTTAATATCAATATACTAACTATAAATAAGAAAATATGGAATATTTGTGTAAGATTTGTAATCAATAATAAACCTCCATGTAGACCGATACCTTTAGTTACTACAGTTAAAGAAGTTATATCATTTAAAATACAATAAATTAAAATTAACATAGCAATTCTATTATATAGAATTGATATATCACGTCTGCTATTGACGGCGTTAGAAAGTAAAAGAGATAAAATAGATATTATTATCATTGGATAAATTATATAATGAGGTGAACGAAGGACTTGATCTTATCCATCTTATAAGAATCTTATAAGAGTATTTTTGAATTAGGATGCTCGTACCTTCGTATATTATAAATTGTATATTTATACAGCCTGAGGAGAGAATCGAACTCTCATCTTTAATGTATGAAATTAAGGTTTTAACCGTTAAACTACTTAGGCTTTTAATCCATATATTTTATTTATAGTTAAAGGAGTAGTGGCTCCTATGAAATATAACAAAGTGGATTAAATTGTCCATTTTAAAAGACTATTTTTATAAATTTAATTATTATTTGTATATATCATATTTATATAAATATGATAATTATTATTGTAAAAAATGGGAGGATACCCTGGCTCGAACAGGGAACTTACTGTGCCACATACAGTCGCTCTACCGATTGAACTATATCTTCCTTTTTCTACCTCTCCCTAAGAGAGAGTAGTGATTTGAACACTCATTAGTAAATACCAAAAATTTATGACTTACCTATTGACCGTGTGGTAGTACACAACCTAGAAGGTCAGTATTATTGCATGCCTACTATATACACAAACTAGTTTTATTACGTGCGAAGCATGCATACCAGTAAATAAATAGATTTTTATGCTGGAGTGATTCGAACACTCATTAGTAAATACCAAAAATTTATGACTTACCTATTAGTCAACAGCATATTTGAGATTAAGGTTATTTAAAGATTCTCCTAGATTATTATCAAGCCTTGGATACAGAATAGAGAAAATTCTCCGGTCAATTTTTTGTTATTTCATAATGAATCTTTATTTCTAGGAAGTCTTGTAATTAATGCTTTCTTATTTATCTTTGATAAATAATTTAGTATTTCTTTCATCTGGTAATCTCCCAAAACCGATTATTTTTACTACTTCCATGTTGGTTTTTTCAAATTTGCAAGATTATAATTTTTATTAGCGTAATTAGCAACACATATTTTATTAAAAAAAGAGTATTCTTTATACAGATAACAAGACTTGAACTTGTATGAGTATTAACTCATTCGTACCTAACACGAACCTGTCTTCCATTCCAGCACATCTGCTTATAATGAATACTTTTATATTTATAATAATACCCTTTACTATCTTTAATAACATTAAAATAATTTTCATACTTTATATATTTGAAAATGACTTAAACCTTTATAGTGTTAACCAATAAATTATAAAGTTTTCACTGTCTACCGATTAGGTACTATACGCACTAATAAGAGGATACGAGATTAAACTTGCATTACTAGCCACAAAAATATGTGCTACCTATTACACTAAACCCCAAATAATATAAAAATACATAACTTTACTATTTAATCTAGTATATGCTTTGTACCATATTGGTACAAACAAATAAACTATTTATGTTTATTCCATTATTAAACATCATTATGTAATTTATAATAAAGTATCATATAGTTATATTAATGTAACTATATATATAGTAGGACTTGCAGGATTCGAACCTACATTTTAATGATTAAAAGTCATACGCATTCACCATTATACTAAAGTCCCTGCCCGTGGTAAGACTTGAACTTACAACCAAAATCGCTTCAAGATTCTGCTCGACCAATTGAGCTTCACGAGCTTATGTGGAGATACCAGGAATTGAACCCGAATTAACGATATGCAAAATCGCAGTTTTACCAATTAAACTATATCCCCTTTTGTTTATAAAGTTGCGTATACACATAATTTATATTTTTAATTATAAAACTTATGAGAACACTACTTTATACAAATAAATTTACCTGAGGAGTGACTCGAACACCCACGAGATTACCTCAGAAAAGCTTAAGTTTTCACTGTCTACCGATTCCAGCACTCAGGCAATTTAGGGCTAAAGTGACTTGAACACTTATAAGTACTGTTATGAGCAGTATGCTTTACCGATTAAGCTATAACCCTTTATACTAAATAATAGTTACTAAACTATTTTTATGAATATACCAACTATAAGAAAGGTACATAAAAAGCGAACTATTGATATAAAATTAATACATCATATAATAATATATTTATTTAATATATTTATATTAAACTAAAAAAACGCGGATACAGGACTTGCACCTATATCTTTCGGGCATGAACCGAATATGTTTCTATTACACTAACCCGCTTAGACTAGGCAGGATTCGAACCTGCGATGGTAGCATCGAAAGAGCTATGTCGTAACCACTTGACTACTAATCCTAATTAGCCCACTGTAAGTATCGCACTTACTTCAATTGATTACAAAACAATTGCATTACTTTTATGCTAAGCAGGCGAAAATTGATATATATATAAATAGTTATTTATTAAATTAGTACTTTATTCTTGAAAATCTCTTGATTCTTACGGATAAAGCCTATAATTATTTCGTAATAATATTTTACGCATATTTAAGAAATATCTTAAGATAAGCTTCGTGCCTATATGCTTTCAGCACTTATCCTTAACTAACTTAGCGTTCCTGCCGTGCTTATGCTATATATTTATCTTAGTGAGAGAAACATCCCATGTATAAAAATACAGATATATATATAAATATATATATTGAATATTGGGCACATAAACAACAGGTAAACCATAGATTAGTAACCATCGTTTAACCTTTCAGCTAAACTCTTCTTGTTCCTTTCGTACAAAAGTTTGTTCTTATTATATTCTAATTCCCCCTAGAAGATAGAAACCATACTGTCTCACGACGTATTTAACCCAGCTCATGTAACTTTTTAATCGACGAACAGTCGCACCCTACATAGTTCCTGCATCCATGAGGATAAGTTAAGCCGACATCGAGGTGCCAAACCGCGCACTCATTTTGTACACTCTTGCGCAAATTAGCCTGTTCTGTATGTTATCATATTTTTTATATTTCCATTTCTTTAAAAATGGTTCAGACTATGTCTTCATTTTTATTTTTACATATTTTAGATTTTTCCTTAATATTTATTTACCACTTATTCATCCTTTAACTGCAAAAGCTCCAATTCTACGCTTTGAGTTAGATAATGTATAAGTCATATTAGATTTAGAGTTTCCTCTAAATAAGACTGAACTTAAACGTTTGAAAGAAGAATCTACATTTTTTAACCCACCTTTTCATTTTAATGAGTAAATAGATCTATCTGCTCTATAACGTTTAGTTAATCTTCCTTTAACTTCTAATCTTATACCTCCCATATTTTTATAACCTATGGAATTGTATATTAGATTATGAATTTTTTTATTTTCTGTATCGTTTTTATCAGTATTAGTTGTATTATTTATATTATTTAATAATTTATCTAAATTAATATTATTTAAATTAGAAATTATATTTAAATCTTTATATTTATCTAAGTATAAATCAATATTTTTCTGTCCTTTTACTAAAGTTCTTTCTTTTATTGTATTTATTTTAGGTAAATATGCTCTATTTAATATACTAAACATACTTTTTATATAATTCATTCTCTTTTTTTTTAATTTTAATGCTAAAGCATTAGTGAAAAGATCTGTATTATATGCAATAGATTTTAGATTTATTATATTATATTCTATTTTTTTTCCTATTATTTTATTTAATATATTACTTAATTTAGGTAAAAATGTTAAGTTATTAAATTTATATTGGTTAAGAGAATACATTAAATCATACTTTCTTAATAATTTTAAATGTGTTCTTCAATATTTACTAATAATTACACTTCAAATTTTTCTTAAATAAAGATCTTTTAATTTTATAAATTTATTTAAATATTCTAATCTATAATTTAAAAATCCTTTTTTAGTCATTTTATTGTGGGCCCCGCCCAATCCATTTACTGATAAAAATTTATATTCATCTTTATGATTATTTATTATATCATAAATATTAGATACATTATTTTTATATAATAATAAATAACGTCTTATTAAGTTTTGACTTATTTTTTTATTTATTTTTAAATATTTATTTTTCAAGATTTTTTTTTCTCTATTTACTGTAAATAAAGTAATTATCGCCTTATTATTTGTATGTTTAATTTCAGCGTTACTTACATAAATTTTTCTTAAGAATGTACGTCTTCTTCTAAGTAATATAAACTTTCTAGATCCTACGTATTTATGATCTTTAAAATATAAATTAAAATAACTTTGAATTATTTTATTAATATTTACATCATTAGAAGGTATATTTTTTAACATATTCTTATTATAGCTATAAATAGTATTTTTTCATTCTTTAGAAAAAGAAGGTAAATATTTTATTTTTCCTATATCTCCTACTTTTTTTCTTAAAGCAATTGTTTTAGGATTATTATTTAAATTGTTATTAAATATTTTCATATTAAGATTTTTTCTCATTATAATTTTGTTATAATTAATTCATTTTACTTGTTTTTTTAAAATATGTATAATAAAAATGTTGGGTAGTATTAAAGGATTATTGTGTATTGCATATCACTCACCTTATAGTCGTTGAACGTTTTTATCTTATATATATGCTAAGATAAACTTCGCTTCAAGTTTACTATCATTATTAGTAATTCTTGAAATTTACCCAATTTATATTAATAATTTTATAGGAGGCGTGCTTAGCAAACCCCACATAAATAAAATATTAAAGGACAAACATCCCTAGCGTAGCTTTTCCAATAATCCAAGATCTTTCCTTGTGGCATCTTGTGATCCTATGCCCTGCTTACGCAACTGTAAGATTTGTCGATAATCAAACAGTAAGGCAAGATTAAGCCGTTGAGCTTTTTAGATATTAAACACATAACTATTATAAATAATAGCTAGAAAATATTAGAAAACTTCATAATATTCTCAATTATCTCTAATTTCTATATAGTGAAAATCTTACCTAATCTTAAATATATATACATAAAATGCAAATATATTTAATTTTATACGATTAAAAATAGTTAAACTACTCAAAATAGCAAACAAAATAATTATAAATTTTTAGACACTCCTGTTTACTCTTTACAGGGTCTGTGCCCCACATAAACTGTCCCCTAGCGATAGTTCCTTACCAAAGGGTACTTACTAATTTTAAAAATAAATAAGTTGAATTAGGTTGATTTACTAAAATGAGCTATAAATTAAAATATGTGACCAAGCATAAGCTAGGCCCATAAAATTAACTACAAATTACTCATAATCCTAAACCAATTCATTCATATGAAAAAAGAATAAAGGTTTCTCATTGTCATGTTTGTCAATTACCTTATATTCTGAAAATCGTTTATCATACTCTATAATTAGTGACAGTAAAGCTGCATAGGGTCTTCTCGTCTAACTAGAGGTAAGCTGTATCTGCACAGCTATTCCAATTTCACTGAGTCAATCATAGAGACAGCTGTTGTATCGTTACACCATTCATGCAAGACCGCATTTAACGGCCAAGGCATTTCGCTACCTTAGGACCCTCACGTTAAGGCCGCCTTTAACCGGGGTTTCCGTCCACATCAAATATTAGTATATTCAATTATGTCTGTTAACCAGCCGGCACCGGGCAGATATCACACTTTATACTTAGATTTTTAATCTTTCAGCAAAGTGCTGTGTTTTAATTAAACAGTCGTACAACATTATTTCATGCTTCTTCCTCTTTACTTGATATTCATCAAGAATAATGAGCCCTCCTTATTCCGAAGTTACGGTAGTCAATTTGCCGAGTTCCTTTATGATTGTTAGCTCATTTACGCCTTCGTATTCTCTACTAGCTTACTTGTTTCAGATTCTAGGTACGGTTATTTTATTTGTTATTAAATAACAAACATATTACTATTTTTCCAGCACATTTTGCACCAAAATGTTGTTTTTAGTAATAAAGATTTTCTCATCGTTTAAATCTTTAGATTATATAAACTTAGAGGCCGTTACTTAATTACATCCATAAGCTTAAGGCGGAAAATTTTCTTTTAGTTACTCATGTCACCATTCTCACTTGAGTTAAATACTATAATTTTATTTAAAAAATAAAACTCATACTTTAGCTCAACGTTCTGCTACCCCATTTAATTACAATAAACATATTTATTATAATATATTATGGACAAGGTTTCGGTATATTGTTTAGATCCGTTATATTTTCGACGCTTTTATAATTTAACAAGCGCTCTGTTACGAGGTCATAAAATTGTGGCTGCTTCTAAGCCTATCTCCTTGTCGACTTAAATAAAAACCTTCTTATTTTCACTCAACAAATAATTTAGGAACCTTAACTCTTGTTCTGGGCTGTTTCCCTTTCGACATACAACCTTATCATTCTATGTCTGATAGTTTAAGATATATCTTTGCCATTCCGAGTCTACATACTCACTGATAAAATCTTCATGATCCCCCAATTTGTACAATATAAAACATTTGAAATGTCTTGTCTGAGATTAAATTCTGTACCTGCTAAGATATTTACTTAAACTGCCTACTATTATAGGTTTCGCAGAAAACCAGCTATCCTAGTCAGTGTTGTCTTTCACTACACCTACCACAGTTCTTCCGAGATTTTTGCTACAATCACCGGTTCGGACTTTTATAATCCTGACTATGGTAAAATCACCAGGCTTCGGGTCTAACTTTAGACACTATATCGTTATTTTAACGTTCGGTTTAACTACGTGTTATCTCGCATCTAACGTTAACTTGGTGACCCATTATGCAAAAGGTACGTTCTTTATTTCGAACTGCTTATAAAACTACTATTTTTATTTTATTTCCCTCATGGTACTTTTCACTATCGCTTATGTATTATATTTAGCCTTTGAGGAAGGTTCCCCATAATGTTTAAACAGTTTTGAACCGTTTTACTTATTAGGCTTCTCTACTTTCGCTCACGCTATTCATAGAATCTCTTTTGATTTATTTTCCTAAAGTTACTAAGATATTTCAATTCACTTCGTTTATTATAAAATTTCTCTTAGAGTTCATATAATTATAGGATAAATATCCTATATATATAAATAATTCTCTTTAATACATAGCTTAAATTCCATAATAGTTTCTTTATATACTTATATATTTATAAGTAATAGTTATATATCATTAATTTTTGTAACCAAAGTCCTTATTTCAATATTTCTATTTCCATCTTATCCATATCCCAAAGGGATTAGAGATTAAGGGAAAGGTAAAATATATCAATATTGAACTTCATATCTAAATTGATACGTATGGTTAATCATACTATATTTCTAATAGTTCTAAAATTCGGATTATTATGATTCGAACATAACTGGTTCCCGACCCAAACGAGATGCCTATCCTCCCGGCCCTAATCCGGTGTTATCTTCATTTTATATACTATTATTAATAGATATTGGTTATAATTATTTCAAGAGTACTTGGGTTTGAACCAAGAATTTGAAGGTTGAAGCTTCCTATTTTTCCAATTAAACTATACTCTTATATTAGACAGAGAATATCCGATTCGAACGGATGTAGCTATTAAAAACCTAGTAAAACTCAAACTTACCGCCTTAAACCACTCGGCCAATTCTCTTTTTATGTGAAGCTGTATCCCTAAATTTGATTTTATCAAAAGGGATAGAAGCACTAATATCATTTAACTACACTAATTCCTCAGCGGATCGAACGCTGATAATATTCTTATCAAAAATACACTTTACCTGTTAAGTTAAGGAATTTTATGATACTCCTTAGTAGCAAGGAATAAAAACGTACTTACTTACGTATTCATTAATCTTATTAATTGGGTGAAAGAATGCCATATCAGACCCTCACTTTAGTTTTATATAAACTTTTTTGATTTTGCTAACTAATTTATAGCTAGTTAAATATGCATAGCACAATACAACACCACTTAATCCTCCAATTTATAGTTTAGCTTTATATTAGTGGCATGCTTGCTACATAATAAAACTAACATTTTATTAATAGTGGTCGCATACTACGCATTAAATAATTTTGAGCAATAAAGGATTTGAACCTTTAACATTTTGTGTGTAAAACAAACGTTCTACCATTGAACTAATTCCTCTATTACGTTCTTGTTTTATAGTTATAATTATAGCTCCTACCATCGCTAATAATAGAATAAAACTAGCTATGAATAGTCACATATTGTAAGAAGTATATAAGATATTACCTATTGTAGAGATATGACTAGTTTCAGCCATGTTTCCATCTCAACTATTACTAGTTACGAACATAACATTAGCTGTATTTATATCTATATTTTTACTTATATGAGTAATTATATCATTATATTTACTTGTTGGTAAATAATATATTATATTACTTAATTTATTGTTATAACTATTTATAATAGCTATAGAATAAGGTAATAATTGGAATAACGCATAATTTAATAATATTGTTATAAATAATGCTAAAGGAATACTATTTATATTGTTACTTTGTAATTCACTTGTTCTTATATTAATTAACATTAGAATGAACAAGAATAATATAGATACAGCTCCTATATAAACTATTAAGTAAGAAAAACCTATAAAAGTTAATCCAGATAATATTAAATAAACAGATATAGAAGCAAATAATCCTATTAATGATAATAATGATGCTATAGGGTTTTTATTTACTATAACTGCTATACCAAATAATAGGGCTATTACACTTAAAATATCTAAAT